AGTGTTCGTATAAAAGTACCTCGTATCCTTCCTGAAAGATAACCCAGGATCAGATCTTCATTATCTACAATGAATTCGAAATATACCATTTTCAAGTGATTCAGTGATTAAACCTTGGTAAGTCGATTTTTTTTTCTTTCATTCTATATACCTATCCCTTTTTTCAAAAAAAAAAACTTAAGTTTTAAGTTAGGGAGTTCCTTATCCGCGGATACCAGAAAGATTACCATATATAACACAAAATTTCTCCCCCTATTCTTTCTAATCGAGTCTCTCGGTCTGTCATTATACCTCGAGAAGTGGAAAGAATTACAATCCCCATCCCTCCTAAAATCCTAGGAATTTTGTGATAGTGGGAATAGATTCGTAGGCCGGGTCGACTAATACGTTTTAAAATAGTTCTATATGGGCCTTTCCTATTTCTTCTATGTCGCAGCGTTGAAACCAAGAAATTTTTATGACTTTCTCGATGTGTTCTTACATTTTCAATAAAGCCTTCTTGTAGAAGTATTTTCACAATGGTTTCGGTAATTTTCGTAGATGCAACTCGAACCGTTCTCTTTTTATCCATGTCAGCATTCCGTATAGCTGTTATTAGGTCTGCAATAGTATCCTTGCCCATGACTCAAATTATTAGTGCCTCCGAATTTTCATCTAATCAACATGTTCTACTTTCTTTTTTTTTTTTTAAGGTATATGCGTGAGACACAATCTACTAATCAATTCTACAAAGTCAAGTCATTTTCGTTGAATCTTTTTCAGATACCCTACTAAATCATAGTCTCATCTAGTAGTAATAGTAGGTATTTATAATACTTCAGGAGCTAATGAAACTATTTTCGTAAAATTCAACTGTCTCAATTCCCGAGCGATCGCACCAAAAACTCGAGTTCCTTTTGGATTTCCTTCTTTGTCAATGACAACTGCCGCATTGTCATCATATTTTATTATCATACCGTTGTCACGTTTGAGTTCTTTACATGTACGGACAATTACAGCTCTGATTACTTCTGATCTTTGTAGAGACGTGTGGGGAACTGCTTCTTTGATTACAGCAACAACAACGTCACCGATATGAGCATATCGTCGATTACTAGCTCCTATGATTCGAATACACATTAATTCTCTAGCCCCGCTGTTGTCTGCTACATTTAAATGGGTTTGAGTTTGAATCATTTTTTTTCTTTGCCCTTTGCATGAAAAAAAAAGAAGAAATATTTTTTGTTCATAAAAAAAGTAAAAAACCTAAGTTGTTTTTTCATCACGAAGGTCCCTTTATTTTGGTTACACATTCCGATCCCGCAATAATGAATTGTGTTTGTATAGGCATTTTGGACGCAGCTATTGTAATCGCTTCTCTGGCTACCATTTCTGATATTCCGCCCATTTCATAAAGTATTTGACCTGGTTTAACAACAGATACCCAAAATTCGGGAGAGCCTTTCCCCGAACCCATGCGTGTTTCGGTGGGTCTTACTGTAACAGGTTTGTCGGGAAATATACGTATCCATATTTTTCCACCACGACGCGCATATCGTGTCATTGATTTTCGGCCCGCTTCTATTTGTCTAGATGTAATCCAAGCAGGTTCAAGTGCCTGAAGAGCGTATCTACCGAAACAAATACGATTGCCTCGAGAAGCTATTCCCTTCATTCTTCCTCTATGTTGTTTACGGAATCTGGTTCTTTTGGGGTTATAGTTGATGGTTCTTTCTCAATGCCATCTCTACTGCAGAACCGGACATGAGAGTTTCTTCTCATCCAGCTCCTCGCGAATGAAACGAGAAAAAAAAAAAAAATTACCAAAAATTCTTGATACCAGAGTCTGCCCATATCATTTAGCTTTCGCCGAGCTCATAAGAAGAGAGACGGCTTGAATAGTTGGCTCGTCAATCTAGCTTAGGAATAGCAAAATGTGAACCAAAGCTCTGCGGGGCTAATGATTAGGAAATCTGGGGATTTTTTGACTCTCACGTAGAAATTGTTATACCCTGCTTGTCTATGTATAGAAAATTCGAAGTTGATTTCTATTGAAATGAAATATTTTTTTTGTGTTTTTTATTAAAGTATAATGCAAAAAAGAAAATTGATTGAGGAAATCGGCCCAAAACTTAGCAATAATTCCAATAATCTTTCGCGGGCGAATATTGACTCTTTTAATCTATTATATCTTTTATTCGTAGGGTCATCCCATGACCTCTCAGAATAAATGAATTGATTCTTGGTTCGTTCCGCCATCCCACCCAATGAATCATTAGGATTCGTTTTCAATAGAATCCTTTGGAGTCACAGGTTCTGTCGTTCCCACCGCTTCTCAATTAATGGCTAGGTCCAAACTTTGCAATAGAGCTTCTAATTTCATTTGTTCCTGAGCCAATCTCCTCAGTCTTTATTGACTCGGGGCTCTTTTTTTTTTTCTTATGAATTAGATGCATGCATCTAATCTAATTACTAATTCTGGACGAATCTATATCTATGCTTTATTACATTGCCTTTTTTTTTATGAGATGATTCATAGACCATACATCATATTGGAATTAGATATCATTAATATTTTCTTTTTTTTTTTTTTCTCTCACCCTTCCATATTATCCGTATCCCTTTTTGCTTTACAACTTTCTGATCTGATTGATTTCTTTTTGTATCTTATGTCAAAAATATTTTTTTTTTTTCAGTTGCTACAACGATATGATCGATTCATCATATAGTGACTGGTTCCTTAGATCCAGATAATAGGAAGCAATGGGTTGGTTATTATATTAGTTCTATAATTATTAGTTGATACTACGGGCTAGTCCCCCTTTTAATCCTAACCTAAATCTCAAAAAAAACCAACGAGTCACACACTAAGCATAGCAATTCTACCAAAAATTCAATCAATTTTTTATTCAAAACTCCTTTAGAATTCAAATTAGACTCGAAGAATTCTAATTTCTCTGTTTTTTTTTTATTGAACGAAAAAATAACAAACTCCTTCATTATTTTTGTGTTCCATTCTTTCTTTCATTTCCAGATAGATTGGATAGAAGGTAAAGATAATCAAAGGGCCATTACCGCTCGTCTGTAAATATCCAAATTTTGATGCCCAGTGCTCCATAAATAGTTCGAACTGTATAGGAACAATAGTCAATTTTCGCTCGAATGGTTTGCAGGGGAACCCTACCTTTTCTAATCCATTCGACACGTGCAATTTCGTTTCCTTCAATACGTCCTGCGATTTGGATTTGAATTCCCTTTGTCCCTGTTTTTTCAGTTAATTCAATAGCCTTTTGTATGGCCTTTCGAAAAGGAACTCTATTCTTTAATTGTTCGGCTAGATATTCTGCAAGAATTTTAGGGTGTCCATAAGGTTCTTTAATTCTTATTATTGCAATGTTAACTTTTCGGTTTAGAGAATTGAGAGAGTTACATATTGTTTGTACATCGCTCTGTAATTCTTTAATTGCTTGAGATTTCTCCTCTTTTAATAAGTTTGGGAATCCCATATATATAATGACCTGGATCAGGTCGATGCCTTTTTGAATCTCTATACGTCCAATTCCCTCGACACCGGCGGATATTCTCATATTTTCTTGTAAAAAATTCTGAATATAATCCCGTATTTTTTTATCTTCCTGGAGTCCCTCAAAATAATATTTTGGTTGTTCAAACCAAAGGGAATGATGGCTTTGGCTTGTACCAAGCCTGAAACCTAGTGGATTTATTTTTTGTCCCATATGGCCTCGCGCTTGCTATTAGCCCATATCATTCTGTCCTGATTTATCATATTGTATAGCATATAGTGATACCTCTCTTGAATATCTATAAACAGCTCTTTATATATCCATCCCCCTTTTTTTGACCATATGGCAAACTTTCTCTCTTTGGATATATCTTGCAATACAATAGTTATATGGCAGGTAGGCCTTTTTATCGGATAACTATGTCCTTTAGCTCGAGGTTTTAACTTTTTCACAATAGTACCCTCGTTCACTTCGGCTTGACTAATAATTAAAGACGTTTTGTTGAAACCCCGATTGTGAGCAGCATTTGCTGCAGCGGAAGAAACTAATTGAAAAATCGGATAACGTGCTCGATACGGCATGAGTTCTAGTATCATAAGTGTTTCGTCATAGAGGCGCCCCCGAATCTGATCAATTACTCTTCGCGCTTTGTGAGCAGACATAGGTATATGTTGACCTAAGGCGTATACTTCTACCTCTGGTTCTATCTTTATCATAAGGTTCACCTCTCATCAATAAAGGATGAGCACCTATATTCACTTTATTAACATTAACGACGAGATTTTTTATCACTTCTCGTATGCCCCCGGAAAGTCAGAGTAGGTGCGAATTCTCCCAATTTGTGACCTACCATACTATCTGTTATATAAATAGGCAAATGCTCTTTTCCATTATGAATAGCAATTGTATGGCCGATCATTATGGGTATAATGGTAGATGCCCGGGACCAAGTTATGATTATTTCTTTTTCTGCCCTTATGTTGAGCTTCTCAATTTTTCTCAATAAATGATTAGCTACAAAAGGATTTTTTTTTAGTGAACGTGTCACGGCTACTTACTCCTATCTTTTTTTTTGTAAAGACTTTATTTTATTTTGTAAGGACAAAGAGACCTATTTGATTTTCAATTTTGATTTTCAATGTTCTCCTATTTACTACGGCGACGAAGAATCAAACTATCACTATATCTATTCCTTTTTCTACTTCTTCTTCCAAGCGCAGGATAACCCCAAGGGGTTGTGGGTTTTTTTCTACCAATCGGGGCCCTCCCTTCCCCACCCCCGTGGGGATGGTCTACGGGGTTCATAACGACCCCTCTTACTACAGGACGCTTGCCTAGCCAACGCTTAGATCCGGCTCTACCTAATTTTTTCTGGTTCACCCCAACATTACCCACTTGTCCGACTGTTGCTGAACAGTTTTTGGATATCAAACGGACCTCTCCAGATGGTAATTTTAGTGTGGCTGATTTACCCTCTTTTGCTATCAGTTTCGCTACAGCACCCGCAGCTCGCGCTAATTGTCCCCCCTTTCCAAGTGTGATTTCGATGTTATGTATGGCCGTGCCTAAGGGCATATCGGTTGAAGTAGATTCTTCCTATTGATCAATCAAAATCCCTTCCCAAACTGTACAAGCCTCTTCCAAAGCATACGGCTTTCTGGATGTATGTGATGATATCTAGGTAGATGGATCCTATCTTATATAAATCGTATGATGAAGTACCATAGGAGTTGAGATAAAGGAGTCCAAAAATCTGCCGAATCGAATCACTCATGTTATGATCTTCTACATCCTAGGTCTCTCTGTTCCTTCATCTGGCTTATGTTTTTCATGTAGCACTCAGACCGAATGACTCTATCAAATTACGTCAAAACTTTCACATATTTCAGGTAACGTAGGAGACATCTCTACTTTTCCCCCGGGGGTCGAATTCTCAATGCTTGGCTTTCAATTCGCCTCTGACCATCAAATGAAATGTGAATAACTCGTCCTCCTCTCTTTGAAACAAGGGGCGCTTCCGGTTCTGTCGGTGCTTCAAACAATTATGTTTTCTCCATATTACCATATCTCTAGAGTCAATAATTTTCTATAAGGAACTACTGAACTCAATCACTTGCTGTTGTTACTCTTCAGTTTTCTGTTGAGGTCTATCCCGTAGAGGTACTCAATTTGGGTGGGTGATCGATTTCTAGGTTTCGTCGTAAACCTAATTGGTTACTTCCAATTACGTAAATTAATAGTTCAAACCGCACTCAAAGGTAGGGCATTTCCCATTGAGATAGGAACTTCTGTACCAGAAAGAATGGTATCCCCAATTAGAGCCCCCCTGGGATGTAAAATATATCTCTTCTCACCATCCCCATAGTGTATGAGACAAATGTATGCATTTCGATTAGGGTCGTATTCTATGGTTACGATTCTACCAGATATGTCTTTTTTATTTCGTTGAAAATCTATTTTACGGTATAGACGTTTATGACCTCCCCCTCTATGCCTTGAGGTAATGATTCCTCTGGCATTACGACCTTTACCACAACGACGCTGTCCAGAGATCAAATTGTTTCGTGGATTGGATTTCACTTGAATTCCAACAGTTGCATTTCGCGTGTTCGGGGTAGAAGTTTTATATAAATGTATCGCCGTGTTATGAAGTATTTTGAGTGAAATTCATTTCTTTTCTTTCTAAGCTAATAGATGGAATAGAATAACCCGCTTGAAGCGTAATAATCATACGTTTGTAATGCATTTTATGCCCTCTAAGGGGTCTCCTTCTTCGACTCTTTCCCGGGATTCGATGACTATTCATAGCTATTACCTTGACACCAAAAAAGAGTTCGACCCAACGCTTTATTTCTGTCCTAGTTGACTTTGATTCGACATTAGAAGTATATTGATTCTTCCTCAATAACCGAACAGTTTTTTCTGTAAATACTGCATATTTCATTTTATCCATAAATCTATTTTCTTCCCTATGAGTTCCAGTTTCGATAAGAATTCTCCCTCTAACTGTTTCTATACTTATGATATGAATATACCATACATAACACATAACGAATTGGTATGGATGATGAGATTCCATTGATACAAAGCCAATTCCAATAGACGTATTGAACATTCCCGTTGTCGTGCATCCAGCAGGAATTGAACCCGCAAATTTGCCAATTATGAGTTGGGCGCTTTAACCATTCAGCCATGGATGCATAAGGGGGATTATCATAGAATAAAGAAAGAAATATTGTAAAAGAAATATCATAAAGAAATATCATAGAAGAAAGAACTATCGTATCGGAGATTACCTAAAGAAATGGAAACCTATTTTCTTTTACTTTATATTCAATATTTATAATGGGGAGGCACTCAAAATGAAGCATAAAATTTCACAACAAGATCCATTTCAACCCTGGATCTTCGAATTGAGAGAGATGTTAAGAGAGGTCAAGAACTCTCACGATTTGTTAGATTCGTGGACCCAAGTCGATTCAGTTAGAACTATCGTTTCTATTTTTTTCGAGCAAGAACGTTTTATGAAACTCTTCGACCCCCTAATTTGGAGGAGTTTACTCTCACGCGATTCACAGGGGTCAAGAAGCAATCGGTATTTCACGATCAAAGGGGCAGTACTGACGATCAAGGGTCTAGTCAAAGGTGCAGTATTGACGACCAAAGGTCTAGTACTGCTTGTAGTAGTGGTCCTTCTCTATCGCATGCATAATCGAGAAATGGTCGAAAGAAAAAATCTATATTTGATGGGGCTTCTGCCTAGGAATTCCTTTGGACCCAGAAATGCTCCATTGGAAAAATCTTTTGGGTCTATCAATAGGTTGATTGTTTCGCTCCTGTATCTTCCAAAAGGGAAAAAGATCTCTGAGAGTTGTTTCATGGATCCGAAAGAGAGTACTTGGGTTCTCCCAATAACTAAAACGAAAAAGTGTATCATGCCTGAATCTAACTGGGGTTCGCGGTGGTGGAGGAACCGGGTCGGAAAAAAGAGGGATTCTATTTGTAAGATATCTAATGAAACCCTGGCTGTAATTGAGATCTCATTCAAAGAGAAAGATATCAAATATCTGGAGTCTTCTTTTGTTTCCTATACGGATGATCGGATCCGCAAGGACCATGATTGGGAATTGTTTGATCGTCTTTCTCCGAGAAATAAGCGAAACATAATCAACTTGAATTCGGGACAGCTATTTGAAATCTTAGTGAAACACTGGATTTGTTATCTTATGTCTTCTTTTCGTGAAAAAAGACCAATTGAAGTGGAGGGTTTCTTCAAACAACAAGGAGCTGGGTCAACTATTCAATCAAATGATATTGAGCATCTTTCCCATCTCTTCTCGAGAAACAAGTGTGGTATTTCTTTGCTGCAAAATTGTATTCAATTTCATATGTGGCAATTCCGCCAAGATCTCTTCGTTAGTTGGAAGAAGAATCCGCACGAATCAGATTTCTTTAGGAAGGTGTCGAGAGAGAATTGGATTTGCTTAGACAATGTGTGGTTGATAAACAAGGATCGGTTTTTTCGCTTGTTTAGCAAGGTATGGAATGTATCGTCAAATATGCAATATGATTCCACAAGATCTAATTTCGTTCAAGTAAGGGATTCTAGCCAATTGAAAGGATCTTTTGATCAATCCATAGATCATTTCGATTCCATTCGTAATAAGGATTCGGAATATCACACATGGATCAATCAAAGAGAGATTCAAAAAGAAGGGTCGATTCTTTGGGATCCTTCCTTTCTTCAAACGGAAGGAGCAGAGATAGAATCAGACCGATTCCCGAAAAGCCTTTCTGGAGATTCCTCAATGTCCCGGCTATTCACGGAACGTGAGAAGCAGATGAATAATCATCCGCTTCCGGAAGAAATCGAAGAATTTCTTGGGAATCCTACAAGATCAATTCGTTCTTTTTTCTCTGACAGATGGTCAGAACTTCATCTGGGTTCGAATCCTACTAAGAGGTCCACCAGAGATCAGAAATTATTGAAGAAACAACAAGATCTTTCTTTTGTCCCATCCCGGCGATCGGAAAAAAAAGAAATCATTGATATATTCAAGATAATTGCGTATTTACAAAATACCGTCACAATTCATCCTATTGCATCAAATCCGGGATGTGATAGGGTTCCGAAGGATGAACCGGATATGGGCAGTTCCAACAAGATTTCATTCTTGAACCAAAATCCATTTTTTGATTTATTTCATCTATTCCATGACCGGAAGAGGGGAGGATACGTGGGGCGCCACGATTTTGAATCAGAAGAGAGATTTCAAGGAGTGGCAGATCTATTCACTCTATCAATAACCGAGCCGGATCTGGTGTATCATAAGGGTTTTGCCTTTTCTATTGATTCCTGCGGATTGGATCAAAAAAAATTCTTGAACGAGGTATTCAACTCCAGGGATGAATCGACAAAGAAATCTTTATTGGTTCTACCTCCTATGTTTTCTGAAGAAAATGAATCTTTTTATCGAAGGATCAGAAAAAAAGGGGTCCAGATCTCCTGCGGGAATGCTTTGGAAGATCCAAAACCAAAAAGAGTGGTATTTGCTATCAACACCATACTGAAGGCATTCAATCAACATAGATTGATCCAAAATCTGATTCCAATCCAATATAGCATCCATGGGTACATAAGAAATGTATCAAATCGATTCTTTTTAATGAATAGATCCGATTGCAACTTCGAATACGGAATTCAAAGGGATCAAATAGGAAATGATACTCTGAATCAGAGAACTCAAAGGAAATTTACGATCAACCAACATTTATCGAATTTGAAAAAGAGTCATAAGAAATGGTTCGATCCTCTTATTTCTCGAAGCGAGAGATCCATGAATCGGGATCCTGATGCATATAGATACAAATGGTCCAATGGGAGCAAGAGTTTCCAGGAGGATTTGGAACATTTCGTTTCTGAGCAGAAGAGCCGTTTTCAAGTAGTCTTCGATCGATTAGGTATTAATCAATATTTGATTGATTGGTCTGAGGTTATCGAAAAAATTGATTGGTCGGAGGTTATCAAAAAAAAAATTGATTGGTCTGAGGTTATCGAAAAAATTGATTGGTATTGGTCGGAATTTTTCGACAAAAAAGATCCTTCTAAGTCACTTCGTTTCCTTTTGTCGAAGTTACTTCCCCTTTTGTCCTATTTGTCCAATTTGTCCAAGTCGCTTCTTTTCTTTTTGTTTAGGTCACTTCCTTTTTTCTTTGTGAGTATCGGGAATAGCCCCATTCATAGGTCCGAGATCCACATCTATGAGTTGAAGGGTCCAACTGATCAACGCTTCAATCAGTTGTTAGAATCAATAGGTCTTCAAATCGTTCATTTGAATAAATTGAAACCCTTCTTATTGGATGATCATGATACTTCCCAAAAATCGAAATTCTTGATCAATGGAGGAAGAGTATCACCGTTTTTGTTCAATAAGATACCGAAGTGGATGATTGACTCATTCCATACTAGAAAAAATCGCAGGAAATCTTTTGAGAAGACCGATTCCTATTTCTCAATGATATCCCACGATCGAGACAATTGGCTGAATCCCGTGAAACCATTTCATAGAAGTTCATTGATATCCTCTTTTTATAAAGCAAATCGACTTCGATTCTTGAATAATCCACATCACTTCTGGTTCTATTGTAACAAAGGATTCCCTTTTTATGTGGAAAGGACCCCTATCAATAATTATGATCTTACGTATGGACAATTCCTCAATATCTTTTTCATTCGCAACAAAATATTTTCTTTGCACGTCGGTAAAAAAAAAGATGTTTTTTTGGAAAAAGATACTATTTCACCGATCGAGTCACAGGTATCTAAGATATGCATACCTAAGAATTTTCCGCCGAGTGGTGCCGAACCGGATAACTTGGACAAATCTTTTCATTTTCCAATTCGATCCGCTCCATTCGTTCGTAGAGCTCTTTACTCGATCGCAGACATTTTTGGAACACCTCTAAGAGAGGGACAATTAGTCAATTTTGAAAGAATTTATTGTCAAGCTCTTTCAGATATGAATCCATCTGATTCAGAAGGGAAGAACTTGCATCAGTTTCTCAATTTCAATTCAAAGATGGGTTTGATTGACTCTGAGAAATATTTATTACCATCCGAAAAGAGGAAAAAACGGAGTCTTTATCTAAATAAATGCGTTGAGGAAGGGCAGATGTATAGAACCTATAGTGCTTTTTCAACTCTCTCAAATATGTTTCAAACATATATGCCATGGTTCTTTACTTCGACAGGGTACAAATATCTCAATTTCATTCTTTTAGATACTTTCAAAAAAGTATATAATTCAGACCTATTGAGGATAGCGATACTAAGTAGCAGTCAAAAATTGTTATCCCTTTTTGAAGATATTATAGATAGATTAGATATAGATATATCATGGCCAATTCTTCAGAACAAATTGCGGGAGATTCTTCTTCCACAAAGGAATCTGATAAGCGAGATTTCGAGTAAGTGTTTACATAATCTTCTTCTGTCCGAAGAAATGCTTCGTCGAGATAATGAGTCACCCGTTTCATTGATATGGGAATTTCCGGGATCACCAAATGTTCGGGAGTTGCTCTATTCAATCCTTTTCCTTCTTCTTGTTGCTGGATATATCGTTCGTAGACATCTTCTCGTTGTTTCCCGAGCCTCTAGGGAGTTACAGACAGAGTTGGAAAAGATCAAATCTTTGATGATTCCATCATACATGATTGAGTTGCGAAAACTTCTGGATAGGTATCCTACATCTGAACTGAATTCTTTCTGGTTAAAGAATCTCTTTCTCGCTGCTTTAGGATATTTTCTAGAAGAAATACGGGCTTTTGGCGGCAAGATGCTATCGGGTGGTGGTCCCGCTTATGGGGTCAAATCAATACCTTCTAAGAAGAAATATTGGAATATCAATCTCATTGATATCATCGATTTCCTAAGTATCATACCCAATCCCATCAATCGAATCACTTTTTCGAGAAATACGAGACATCTAAGTCGTACAAGTAAAGAGATCTATTCATTACTAAGAAAAAGAAAAAATGTGAACAGTGGTTGGATTGATGATAAGATCGAATCCTGGGTCGCGAATACTGATTCGATTGATGATGCCGAAAGAGAATTCTTGGTTCAGTTCTCCATCTTAAGGAAAGAAAAAAGGATTGATAAAATTCTATGGAGTCTGACTGATAGTGATCATTTATCAAAGAATGGTTCTAGTTATCAAATGATTGAACAACCAGGATCGGTTTACTTACGATACTTAGTTGACATTCATAAAAAGTATCTAATGAATTATGAGTTTCATAGACCCTCTTTAGCAGAAAGACGAGTATTCCTTGCGCATTATCAGACAATCACTTATTCACAAACCTCGTTTGGGGCTAATAGTTTTCATTTCCCATCTCATGGAAAACCCTTTTCACTCCGCTTAGGCCTATCCCCCTCTAGGGGTATTTTAGTGATAGGTTCTATAGGAACTGGACGATCCTATTTGGTCAAATACCTAGCGACAAACTCCTATCTTCCTTTCATTACAGTAGTTCCGAACAAGTTCCTGGATGAAAGGCCTCAATTTTTTGAGGATATTTATGATGATAGTGATGGTGAGGATATTTTTGATAATAGTGGTGCTCATCATACTCATCATAGTGAGGATATTGAGGATATTGATGATAGTGAGGATAGTGAGGATATTGATATTGATGGGGAGCTGCTAACTATGACGAATGAGGAGGTGGATATGGTAGACCGCTTTTATATCACCTTTCAACTCGAATTAGCAAAAGCAATGTCTCCTTGCATACTATGGATTCCAAACATTCATGATCTGTCTCTGGATGCGTCGAATTACTTATCCCTCGGTCTATTAGTGAACCATCTCTCCAGGGATTGTGAAAGATCCTCCAATAGCAATATTCTTGTTATTGCGTCGACTCATATTCCCAAAAAAGTGGATCCCGGTCTAATAGCTGCGAATAAATTCAATACGTGCATTAAGATAC